CTTCGGGATCGAACATCAATTGCAACGATTCGATAGACGGCTCATTGGGATAGATATAGATGAACAATACCCCCCCTGGAACCGTATAGGAAGTTTTCTCCTCGTACGGCTCGAGAAAAAATGATTTAATTCGAAGTTTTGTCTATGTATCCAATTCTAATAAATTAAATAACAAATGGGCCTATAAAATCAATTAGACTACGATTCCATTCATTTTTCTTCCTGAAAAATGAAAAAGAAACCGCTCGTACTCATAACTCAAGTCGGATAACTCTCAAATAGCTCAAAGAATAATCTTTAGTGAATTTCATTTATTGAGTAGTCTTTACTCCCTTTCGTTTATCCCGGTTAAACTATTTCAAATTCTATTTGGATTCTTTAGTCGGATCCAGTTATTGAGACTATCGAAAGACTTAACAACAAAAAGGGTGTTTCCTTGTTTTTAAACCCTTTATTCCTATTTTTAATCATTGGGTTTAGACATTACTTCGGTGTTTCTTAATCTTTTCAAAGTGGCAGCAACATACCCTTTTTTATTTCTTTCTATCAAAGAATCCTATGGACGGTTGATTCTAGTATGATACACGTTGAATCGAAAAATTTGGATCAATTTCAACAAGTTTTGCTTTTGAATTGGAAACTTGCTCGAATTGGATCCTTTCGATTTTCCATATATTTACGAAGTTGTTCCAGTTGATTGGCATTAACCCTAGATCCTTGCCCCTGAGAAATGAATTAATACTTTCGGTTCGAGCTCCATCATGGACTATTTACAACCCGACAAAAAACGAAGGGTTCAAGTGTAACAGAACAAACAATGTCGAGCCAAGAGCACCTCATTTCTAGACAAATCGAAAATGGTGGATGTAAAAATCCACAACGGGTCGTGTCCTTCAAGTCGCACGTTGCTTTCTACCACATCGTTTCAAACGAAGTTTTACCATAACATTCCTCTAATTTGGAACCGGTATGGAATTGATTCAATTATGGAATCATGAATAGTCATCGGTTCAGCTGTCCATAGACATCGCAATCTACACTTTTTCTTCTTTCTATATATGAATATATGAAACAATATTTTTCTGAAAAAATCCTAGCAAGACAACATGTTTAACATATTTAACAGACTAATAGAATATATAGATAATAGAAAGAAAAAAGAAATCTATAATATATATGTAAATATATTACATATATAAATAATATATCTATATAACGAATAAGTTTTGGAATCTGCATCTTCAAGTGACTTAATAAGATAAATTAAATGATTTCCTACTTTTTCAAAGATTCCACGTACAGGGAATCATTAAAAATATATATTTTTTTTGAATATTTCTAAATGAAATTAACTATTTAAAATTAAACATCATTTTTGAATTTACTTTAATTTGATTGGGTTGGGTTTGAAGAAAATTGGACAATAAGCATTGCCTTTGATCTTTATAGGAAGATCGGTCTTTCTTTTTGAATTGACTCATCACTAATTTCAAATAAAAATTTGAAATAGATCAAAGAAACGAAGAAAGAAATAAGATAAGAAGAAAGAAATCCTTTTTTTTCATGAGATGTATAAAAAAATAATGTAAGTTAATATTTGAATTTTGATTCTTTTAATCAGATTACGAAAATCAAAATCGAAAAAAAATGGGTAAGGTTTCTCCTATCTATCAGATAAACGGAACTGTTGTCACTGTTTGTTATAGATGTTTTATATCTACTATAGTATAGAATATGGGACTTGATCATTTGTTAATGAAATTAGAACAGACACAGATGTTTAAAGTAATATAGATTAACTGCTATCCACCCCCCCACTTCCTTTTTATATTATGATAGGGTTTATATGGGAATAATGGAGAAATGGATCCGTGCTGGGACGGAAGGATTCGAACCTCCGAATGGCGGGACCAAAACCCGTTGCCTTACCACTTGGCCACGCCCCATTTCAATTTCTAATCGGCACTAAGAAACAATAATATTGTTATTGTTTGTTTGTCAACTCCAGCCAAAATAAATATCTAGATAGATTCCATATCTATAGAATATAGATCTTCTATATCTATAGAATAATAGAATAGACCGGTACTAGAATTTTAATACATATAGATACAGAATTCAACTGAATTTATTGATCATTACATAGAATTCAATTAAGATATTGTATGAAAGTATCGTTTCTTCTATTCTCCTTTGAGAAAAGGAGGATTTTTGGTTGGATGGATTCAAAGAAAAAGAAGGATTTTTTGTCTACCTTATTTACTTTCTTTCTTTTTCCTTATATCAAAAATGCAACCAAAATGCAATTATCTCCAAGAACAAAATGTCTGTTATGCTTAATATCGTTAGTTTGATCTGTATTTGTATTAATTCGCCCCTTTATTCGAGTAGTTTTTTCTTCGGCAAATTGCCCGAAGCCTATGCTTTTTTGAATCCAATCGTAGATGTTATGCCAGTCATACCTCTGTTTTTTTTTCTCTTAGCTTTTGTTTGGCAGGCT